TACCCTCTGGGGAGGTCCGTTTGATATCCAAAAACTGCTCAGCAACAGTCGGACAAGTGGGAAATGTTGGTGTGAACCAGAAAAGTTTGGGTAGAGCCGGATCAAAATGTTGGCTAGGTAAGCGTCCGGTAGTAAGAGGAGTAGTTATGAACCCTGTAGACCATCCCCATGGGGGTGGTGAAGGGAGGGCCCCAATTGGTAGAAAAAAACCCGCAACCCCTTGGGGTTATCCTGCACTTGGAAGAAGAAGTAGAAAAAGGAATAAATATAGTGATAATTTAATTCTTCGTCGCCGTAGTAAGTAGTAAATAGGGGAGAAAATCTAATTTCTTTCTTCGTCTTTACAAAAAAAAAAAAATAGGAGAGTAATTAACCGTGACACGTTCACTAAAAAAAAATCCTTTTGTAGCGAATCATTTATTAAGAAAAATTGAGAAACTTAACACAAAGGGCGAAAAAGAAATAATAAGAACTTGGTCTCGGGCATCTACCATTATACCTACAATGATCGGGCATACTATTGCTATACATACTGGACGGGAACATTGGCCTCTTTTTATAAAAGATCGTATGGTAGGCCATAAATTGGGAGAGTTTGCACCTACTATGAAATCCGCTACACATGCGAAAAATGATAATAAATCCCGTCGTTAATAATTACTAAAATGAATACAGATAATTATTGATCATTACTAAGAGGTGAATTTTATGAAAAAGAACATAAGAGGTAGAGAACGTTTGAAGAACATAACAGATGAAGAACTTAGAGAACAAAGGAACAAAACAGAGGGAAAAGTATATGCGTTAAGTCAACATATATTTATGTCTGCTCACAAAGCACGAAGGGTGATTGATCAGATTCGTGGACGTTCCTATGAGGAAACACTTATGCTACTCGAACTAATGCCTTATCGAGCATGTTATCCCATTTTAAAATTGGTTTATTCTGCAGCAGCAAATGCTCGTCACAATCTGGGTTTCGATGAAGAAAATTTAGTTATTAGTAAAGCTGAAGTCAATGAGAGTCATACTTTGAAAAGATTAAAACCTCGAGCTAGAGGACGGAGTTATGCAATAAAAAGACCCACTTGCCATATAAGGATTGTTTTGAAAGATACAACTTTCTATAAAATAAACAGAAATGAGCTTCTATTATGCTTAAAAAAAGCTGAATGGGTCAAAAACAATAAGAATAAGTACAAAGATAAAACATGTCATGCTATGTATAATAGCGGAGGATTATGGGACAAAAAATAAATCCACTTGGTTTCAGACTTGGTACAACTCAAGATCATCATGCTATTTGGTTTTCACAACCAAAAAATTATTCCGAGGGTCTACAAGAAGATCAAAAAATAAGAGATTGTATCAAGAATTACATACAAAAAAATATGAAAATATCCTCTGGAGTCGAGGGAGTTGCATGCATACAGATTCAAAAACGAATTGATCTGATTCAAGTCAAAATCTATATGGGATTCCCAAAGCTATTAATAGAAGGAAGAACCCGAAGAATCGAAGAATTGCAGCTGAATATACAAAAAGAACTTAATTGTGTGAACCGAAAACTCAACATTGCTATTACAAGAATTCCAAACCCTTATGGAAACCCTAATATTCTTGCCGAATTTATAGCCGGACAATTAAAAAATCGAGTCTCATTTCGCAAGGCAATGAAAAAGGCTATTGAATTAACCGAACAAGCAGATACAAAAGGAATTCAAGTACAAATTGCAGGGCGCATTGACGGAAAAGAAATCGCACGTGTTGAATGGATCAGAGAGGGTAGGGTTCCTCTACAAACCATTCGAGCTAAAATTGATTATTGTTTTTATCCAGTCCGAACTATTTATGGGGTATTAGGCATCAAAATTTGGATATTTAGAGAAGAAGAATAAGAAAATTTACTGTTCGATCCATAAAAAAAATAGAATAAAAAACAACAAACTCTTTTCTTTCATTCTTTTTCCCTTAAATCAAAAAAATGAGCAATTCTAATTCTATAGGGTTAAATAAAAGGTTGATTGATAATTTTCTAAAACTTAATTGCTATGCTTAGTGTGCGACTCGTTGGTTTTTTTTAGAGGATAGGATTAAAAAAAAAAGAAATGGATCGAAGCCTACTATCAACTAATAGCTATAAAACGAATAACCAACTCATCGATTCACATTATCTGGATACAAAAAAACCAGTCAAGATATGATACATTCATTAGACATATCATTGTAGCAACTGAAATCTTTTTTGCATAAACAACAGAAAAACCAATCTGATTGTTGGTATAAAAGTATGCAGATAAATGGAAGGGTGAAAGAAAGAAAAAGAATATCAATGATATACGATTCCAATATATGTAAGGTTTATGTTATGAGTCATCTCATAAAAAAAAAGACAATGTAATAAAGCATCAATACAGATTGATCTAATTATAGATGAATCTGTTCATAGAAACAAAATCAAGAGTCTCGAGTCAATAAAGACTACGAAGATTGACTCATGAAAAAATTTCATGGGGGCTTCATTGTAGAATTCAAACCTAACCATTAATTGAGAAGTGATGGGAACGACGGAACCTATGAATACAGAAGATTCTATTGACAAACGAATTCTAATAATTCATTGGATGGGATGGCGGAACAAACCAGGGACCAATTCAATTCATTTAGTCTGAAAATTCATGAGCTAACCCTAGAACTGAAATAGATATTGAAAGAGTAAATATTCGCCCGCGAAGTTTTTTGTTAGGTTACTCAATCTTATTCGATATACAATATCAGAAAAGGCAAAACAAAAAAAAAAAAAACGACATTATATTATCTTAGCTATAAATAGAATACAGGTTTAAGTATATTCAAAACAAGATATAGAAATTCCTAATAGATTAGATGAAATTTCAAAAAATTCATAATATGATTAAGTATATTTATTTTGATTAAATTTAATATATTTATTTTGATTAAATTGAAATCGTTTCATTCGCAAGGAGCCGGATGAGAAGAAACTCTCATGTCCGGTTCTGGAGTAGAGATGGAATTAAGAAAGAACCATCAACTATAACCCAAAAAGAACCCGATTTCGTAAACAACATAGAGGAAGAATGAAGGGGATATCTTATCGAGGCAACCATATTTGTTTCGGAAAATATGCTCTTCAGGCACTTGAACCGGCTTGGATCACATCGAGACAAATCGAAGCGGGTCGGCGAGCAATGACACGAAATGTACGGCGTGGTGGAAAAATATGGGTACGTATATTTCCCGACAAACCCGTTACGGTAAGACCTACAGAAACACGTATGGGCTCGGGTAAGGGATCTCCCGAATATTGGGTAGCCGTTGTTAAACCAGGTAGAATACTTTATGAAATGGGCGGAGTAGCAGAAAATATAGCCCGAAGGGCTATCTTAATCGCGGCGTCTAAAATGCCTATACGAACTCAATTTATTATTTCGGGATAGGAACGTGTAACAAAAGGCAAGAAGTCTTGGGGATAAAAAACAATTGCAGGTTTCTTTTTTTTTTTTTTTACTTCGCCCTTTGCATTAAAAGAAAAGATTCAAAAATGATATGATTCAACCTCAAACCCATTTGAATGTAGCGGATAACAGCGGGGCTCGAGAATTAATGTGTATTCGAATCATAGGAGCTAGTAATCGCCGCTATGCTCAGATCGGTGATATTATTGTTGCTGTGATCAAGGAAGCATTACCAAACACACCTCTAGAAAGATCCGAAGTGATCAGAGCTGTAATTGTACGTACTTGTAAAGACCTTAAGCGTGATAACGGTATGATAATACGATATGATGACAATGCTGCAGTTGTCATTGATCAAGAAGGAAATCCAAAGGGAACTCGAGTTTTTGGGGCGATTGCACGAGAATTGAGACAGTCAAATTTCACTAAAATAGTTTCATTAGCCCCTGAGGTATTATAAGAGAATACGTAATATAATTATGTTAGTTATATTATACATAGGAATTTGAATGAAATAGATTAATTAATAGATTAGATTGTATCTCACGCATATACCTTCGATATTCTAATATCGAATCTAAAAAAAAAAGCATGTTGATTATATCAAAAATGGGAGGAAAAAAGAATTTTAGTTTATCATGGGTAGGGACACTATTGCTGACATAATAACGTCTATACGAAATGCTGACATGAATAGAAAAGGGACGGTTCGAATAGCATCAACTAACATCACTGAAAACATTGTTAAAATACTTTTACGAGAAGGTTTTATTGAAAATGTCAGGAAACATCAGGAAAACAACAAATATTTTTTGGTTTTAACCCTACGACATAGAAGGAATAGGAAAGGAACATATAGAACTATTTTAAATTTAAAACGGATCAGTAAACCAGGTCTACGAATCTATTCTAACTATCAACGAATTCCTAGAATTTTAGGCGGGATGGGGATTGTAATTCTTTCTACTTCTCGAGGTATAATAACAGACCGAGAGGCTCGACTAGAGGGGATCGGTGGAGAAATTTTATGTTATATATGGTAATCTTTCTGATAGTCGAATTGTATCCGAAATTTCCATTTCCTATAAAAGAAAAAAGGAGGCGCGTTAGTTGATACTTCTAAGGGTTTTGCCTAAAATACAAGAACAAAACATTTATTCATGAAAGTTTAATTAATGAATCACTTCCCGATGGTATGTTCGGAGTTCGTTTACATAATGAAGATCTAATTCCGAGTTCTATTTTATTTAAAGGATACGACGGAGTAGTATATGTATACTACTGGGATAAAGTCAAAATGGAAATAAGTCGTTATACTTCAACCAGAAAACGTCGAAATTATAGACTCCGTAACAAGGATTCGAAAGGATTAGCAAGGATTCAAAAGATTAGGTGGTTTTTTTTTTCAACTTCAACATTCCCTTCCGGGGATAGAATTCTAGGTTCAAGAAACTTATTTTCTTCCAATAAGTATATTCGGAATTAAGTTAAGGAACAACAACTATGAAAATCAGGGCCTCCGTT